GTCACTCGATTATTATCAAACTGACTGCAATCTTTTTCTGTCCGTGAGGATCCCAACAGAGCGCCTTCTAGTTCTAATAGGCCATGAACTAGATCAGAATCATTCTCAGCGAATCTATAAGAAGCGATCCAATTATTTTCATCAGGTCCGGGTGAAGACCAAAGATCTTGAGCGACCAATCCGGCAGAACAATTCAAAAGATAAAGAAGTATCGTTAATTTCTTCATGCTCGTTCCAAGTTCGAAGTACCATTTGTACAAATAAGAATCCCCTTCTTTACATGATTTCTTCTTCATATAGATAGATATAGGATCTACGGGGCAATTACTTAGAAGTACATTTTGTGCAACAGCCCTTCCTATCTGATAGAAAAGGATCCCATGATCCTGAACCGATATTACCTGGGATCGCAAATCCCAAGTTTGTCTATGAAGAGCTGATCTAATTGTATTAGTTTCTATAATTGATTTCTTCTGTGTAATACTAATGGATAGGGCCTCATTGATAAGTGCTGCAAGATCTCGTGCATTGGAACCCATGGTTATGGACCCGAATCCGTTAGTATGGAACATTTTCTTTTCCAAGTGAAACCCTTTAGTATATGAAAGAATGAAAAAGTGCTTTCGTTGTTGTTGAATAAGAAGCCTTCGTATCTTAATGCATGTATTTAATTTATTCGGAGCTATTAGAGCGGGATCCACTTTTTGGGGAATATGAGTCGAACCAATAACAAGAATATTTCTAGTAGAATATCTTTCACAATCTCTGGAGAGATAGTTCTGTAATAGACCGAAGGATCTGTAATTCACATACAGATCATGAATGTTTGGAATCCATATTATGCAAGGAGACATTGCTCTTGCTAATGCGAATCGAAAGGTGATATCGATATAAAATCCGTATATACTCGGCGGCATATCCATAGTTAGCACATTCGTCATATCTAGCAGCTCCGTATCAAGATCAAGGTCATCATCAATATCGTCACTATCATCAATATCGATATCGTCACGATAATCACTATCGTCACTATCACTATCATCAATAAAAAAACCTTCAGGCTTGTAATACGAATACGGAAAGTTGTTCGGAAATATCGTAATGAAAGGAACATGGGAGTTTGTCGCTAGGTATTTGACCAAATAGGATCGTCCAGTTCCTATAGAACCTATCACTAAAATACCCCTAGAAGGGGATAGGGCTAAACGGAGCGAGAAGGGTTTTCCATGAGATGGGAAATGAAAACTATTAGCCCCACACGGGGTTTGTGAATAAGTGATTGTCTGATAATGAGCAAGGAATATCCGTCTTTCTGCTAAACAGGATCTATTGAACTCATAATTCATTAGATACTTTTTATGAATGTCAACTAAGTATCGTAAGTAAATTGATCCCGGTTGTTCAATCATTTGATAACCAGAGTCATTCTTTGATAAATGATCACTATGAGTCAGACTCAATAGAATTTGATCAATCCTTTTTTCTTTTTCGGTCGTTAAGGTGGAGAACTGAACCAAGAATTCTCTTTCTTCATCATCAACCAAATCACTGTTCGCGACCCAGGATTCTATTTTCTCATCAATCCAATCACCGTTCACCCCTTTTCTTTTTCTTATCAATGAATAGATCTCTTTACTTGTACGACTTAGATGTCTCGTATTTCTCGAAAAAGCGATTCGATTGATGGGATTTTGTATGATACTTCTGAGATCGATGAGATTGATATTCAAATATTTCTTCTTAGAACGTATTGATTTGACCCCATAAGCGGAACCACCAACCAATAGCATGTTGCCACCAGAAGCAGAAACCCGTATTTCTTCCAGAAAATCTCCTAATTGTTCCAGAGCAACTAGAAAGAGATTCTTTAACCAGAAAGAATTCAGTTCAGATTCAGATGTAGGATACCTATCCAAAAGTTTTCGCAACTCAATCATGTATGATGGAATCATCAAAGATTTGATCTTTTCTAACTCTGTCTGTAACTCACTAGAGGCTCGGGAAACAAAGAGAAGATGTATGCGAACGAGATATCCAGCAACAAGAAGAAGGAAAAGGATTGAATAGAGGAACTCCCGAGCATTTGTTAATCTCAGATGTGTCCATATCAATGGAACGGGTGACTCATTATTTCGATGAATCGTTTCTTCGGACAGAAGGAGATTCTGTAAACACTTACTCGAAATCTCACTTATCAGACTCGAAATCTTACTTTTCAGAGTCAGAGTCCATTGTGGAAGAATCTTCTGAGGAATTGGCCATGATATATCTGATACATGCATAATATCTCTCAAAACGGATACAAATTTGTGCCTGCTACTTAGTATCCTTAGTATCGGCAATGGTTCTGAAAAAATCTCTAAAAGGGTGGTGAAATTTAGATATTTCCACCCTGTCGAAGTAAGGAACCATGGCATATATGTTTGGAAGAGATTCCATTTTGAGAGATTGAAAAGAGCACTATCTCGTCGAAAGGTTCTATACATCTGCCCTTTCTCAACGCATTTCTTTAGAGAAAGACTCCGTTTTTTTTTCCTCTTTCCAGATGGGAAATCCTTCTCAGAACATGGAGTGTGAATCAAATCCATGTTTGAATTGAAACTGAGATACTCATGCAAGTTCTTCCCTTCTGAATCAGATAGATTCATATCTGAAAGAGGCTGACAATAAGTTCTTTCAAAATGAACTATTTGTTCCTCTGTTAGAGGTGTTGTAGAAATGTCTGCGATCGAGTAAATAGCTCTACGAACGAATGGCTCGGATCGAATTGGAAAATGGAAAAATTTGTACAAGTTATACCTTTCGTCACCACTTTGTGTAAAATCGTTAGGTATAAATATGTCAGATACCTGTGACTCGATTGGCAAAATAGTCTCTCTCTCCCCAAAAATATGTTTTTTTTTACCGACGCACGAAGAAAATATTTTGTTGCGAATGAACAAGATAGTGAGGAATTGTTCATATGTAGGATCATAATTATTGATACGGGTCTTTTCCACATAAAAAGGGAATCTTTTGTTACAATAGAACCAGAAGCGATTTGGATCATTCAAGAATCGAAGTGGATTTGCTTTATAAAAAGAAGATATCAATGAACTTCTATGAAATGGTTTCACGGGATTCAGCCAATTGTCTCGATCATGGAATATCATTGATAAATAGGAATCCGTGTTATCAAAGGATTTCCTGCGATTATTTCTAGTATGGAATGAGTCAATCACCCACTTTGGTATCTTTTTGAAGCAAAATGGTAATCTTGTTCCTCCATTGATCAAGGATTTCGGTCTTTTGGAAGTATCATGATCATCCAATAAGAAGGGTTTCAATTTATTCAAATGAACGATTTGAACACCTATTGATTCTAACAACTGATTGCGGAGTTGATCATTCGGACCTTTCAATTCATAGATGTGGATCTCGGACCTATGAATGGGGGTATTCCCGATACTCACAAAGAAAAGGGGAAGTGACTTGGACAAAAAGAGAAGTGACTTGGACAAAAAGAAACGAAGTGACTTGGACAAAAAGAAACGAAGTGACTTAGACAAATCTTGTTTGTCTATAACCTCGGACCAATCAATCGAATATTGATTAATACGTAACCGATCGAACACTACTTGAAAATGGTTCTTCTGTTCAGAAAGGAAATGTTCCAAATGTTCCTGGAAATTCTTGCTCCCATTGGACCATTTGTATCTATATACATCAGGATCCCGATTCATGGATCTCCCGGTTCGAGAAATAAGAGGATCAAACCATTTCTTCTGACTCTTTTTCAAATTCGATAAATGTTGGTTGATCGTATATTTCATTATAGTTATATGATTCAGAGTATCATTTCCTATTTGATCCCTTTGAATTCCATATTCGAAGTTGTGATCGGATCTATTCATTAAAAAGAATCGATTAGATACATTTCTTATGTACCCATAGATTTGAATCAGATTTCGGATCAATCTATATTGATTGACTGCCTCCATTATGTTGTTGCTAGCAAATACCGCTGTTTTTCGTTTTGGATCTTCCAAATCATTCCCGCAGTAGATCCGGGCCGATTTTTTTCTGATCCTTCGATAAAAAGATTCATTCTCTTCATAAAAAAGAGGAGGTAGAACCAATAAAGATTTCTTTTTCGATTCATCTCTGGAGTTGAATACCTGATTCAAGAATTTTTTTTGATCCAACCCGTAGGAATCAATAGAAAAGGCAAATCTCCTATGATACACCAGATCCGGCTCGGTTATTGATAGAGTGAATAGATCTGCCATTTCTTGAAATCTCTCTTCTGATTCAAAATCGTGGTGTAACGTGTATCCCCTTTTGTTCCGGTCATGGAATAGATGAAATAAATCAAAAAATGGATTTTTGTTCAAGAATGAAATAGGATGAATTGAGACGGTATTTTGTAAATACGTAATTATCTTGAATATATCAACCATTTCCTTATTTTCCGCTCGCCTGGAAGGGACAAAAGAAACATCTTGTTTTTTCTTCAAAAATTTCTGATCTCTGGTGGACCTCTCAATAGGATTCGAACCCAGATGAAGTTCTGACCATCTGTCAGAGAAAAAAGAACGAATTGATCTTGTAGGATTCCCAAGAAATTCTTCGATTTCTTCCGGAAGCAGATGATTATTCATCTGCTTCTCACGTTCCGTGAATAGCCGGGACATTGAGGAAGATCCAAAAAGGCATTTCGGGAATTGATCTGATTCTATCTCTGTTCGTTCCGTTTGAAGAAAGGAAGGATCCCAAAGAATCGATCTTTCTTTTAGTTGCTGAATCTCTGTTTGATCGATCAATGTGGGATATTCTGAATCCTCATTTCTAATGGAATCGAAATGATCTATGGATTGATCAGAAGATCCTTTCAATTGGCTAGAATCCCTTACTTGAACGAAAATAGATCTTGATCTTGTGGAATCATATTGAATATTTGACAATACATTCCGTACCTTGCTAAAAAACCGATCCTTGTTTACCAACCACACATTGTCTAA